GTTCATCCCTGTAAGTAATCGCAGGAACTGAGTTATAGACGTGAAAGCATAATAACTCAACGGAACCCCCCCTTTTCTGTCCGAGTCGAGGGGGTCCCGTTGAGTTATTAATATAATATTTTATTTGTAAAAGTGACAAAATAGATTGCTTTTTTGATATTTCAAATATTTCAAAAAAAAAAACGCAAAACAAAAGAGGGGATAAAGTCAAATAGTCTTCTTACGACTATCCATATTGTGGATAAAAATGTGGTACAAGTAATTCCAAAAATCTGGTATCTGATATAGGTATAAAAAACAAATAAATAGAAAAAAAGAAAAGAGCTTTTGACAATTTTTTTTAATTACCAACCAAAATTTTGTTCTTTTTAAGAACTTGATATTGATAATAAATTTACAGATCTAAAAATTCATTTCGGACAATTGAACCTTCTCAAACTGTTTCTTTTTAAGAACCAAAAAGATTTGTGCCAAAATAACGGATGCCAAGAAGAACAAAAGGCCTTGGACACGTAATGGGGCCTGAAGTACTATTTCCGCATCCCCCTGACCAAATCCACCTACATTAGGATTACTTGTTAATGGTTGATCAACTTTGATGGATTCGCCTTCTGAAACAAGAAGTTCCGGTCCTGGAGGTATAATATCAATCACTTGACGTCCCTCTGACGTATCTGTTATGATTATTTCATACCCCCCTTTTTCTTTTCGTATTATTTTGCTTACTATACCTGCGGCTGTAGCATTATAAACCGTATTGTTACTCTTGCTCCCGTCGGGATAAATCTGACCCCTTCCTCTGTTTCCGCCTACATATATGGGATATTTTAAAAAGTGAACATCTTTCTTAGTGGAGGGGTCCGGAGAAAGAATTGGAAAGGTAATTTCACTATATTTCTGACCTGGAACAGGACCTATCACAAGAATATTTTTTTTAGTGGGGCGATAACTCTGAAACGACAGATTTCCTATCTTTTCTTTCATCTCTGGCGAAATACGATTGGACGGGGCTAATTCAAACCCATCAGGTAAAATAAGAACAGCCCCCACATTCAAAGCCCCCTTTTTTCCATTAGCAAGAACTTGTTTCAGTTGCATATCATAAGGAATTCGAACAACTGCTTCAAATACAGTATCAGGAAGTACCGCTTGTGGAACCTCAATATCTACCGGTTTATTAGCTAAATGACAATTGGCACATACAATACGGCCAGTTGCTTCGCGCGGGTTTTCATAACCCTGCTGTGCAAAAATCGGATATGCATTTGAAATGGATGCCCAAGTTATTATACATATCATAAGTGATACGGAAATGGAATAAGTAATCTCTTCCTTTATCCAAGAAAAGGTTTTTCGAGTTTGCATGGTCCAATCATTGATCCTGAAAATTTATACAATAAAATTAGGTAGGTCGCTCATATAGGTCCCTATCCACGATACTGGTAGTTACTGAAAAATTTTTACTAAAATATAAGATATAGGAAGAGAATCCCTTGTATGTGATGTATAGAAAAAAAAAAGAAATTCAATATAAAAAGAAAGAGAAAAAAATAAATAATAATATTATATTACAGTAAAGATAAAATAATATAAAGAAAGATACAATAAAGTAAGATTTTAAATATTTTATAAAGTAAGATTTTGAATATTTTGCTTATGTGTACAAAATAACAAAGATTCTAATGAGATTTTTGGATCATTTTTCAGTCATTCATTGAATGATAAATCACTACAAGTGACGGAGATACACGATTTAAATAACGGAAAATCCAATATTTCAAAATTGTATCGATAATGACTGGAAAAGTGGAAACAAGGCCAGATATAATTTGATCGTTATGAGCAAATCCAAAATCTTTATAAACAGAACCAATCATTAGTTCCCAACCGTGGGGTGAATGGAATCCTATACATAAATCGGTTAATAAAAGAATGGAAAAAGCTTTTATTGTGTCACTTAAGTTATATAGGAATTCTTGAACCCAAGAATTAATAAAAAAAAGTTCTTCATTACTTAGAATAGAATAACCACTTACAATAACGAAAGAGATTATATTTGTCGAGAAGTGCAAAATCGTATTGATACGATCCTCATTATGTATCTTGATCAATTGGATCGTTTGTTTCTGGATTCCGATAGGAAACTTTTGTAGATGTATTTCCGGATATTCTTTTATCATTTCGTCCAAGCGAGCGAGCTCCTCGAATTCTATGAATTTTTTTAGAAAAAAATTTTCTTGGATATCATTTAAAAAAATTTCGGATTTACTAGTATTCCACCAACTAATAACCCAAGATTCAAAACTTTTTTTAAATAAAAAAGAGATCCACCAGGGAAAAAAAACTATATATATAAGATATAGAAGGGTAATAACTGTGTTTTTTTTTCCATTTTTCGTATGTGAATTTTTAATGAACGCACCTCATTTCTCGATTCTATATGATCTAATATTTCTATCAAGTATAAGTTCTCTTCCAAGGCTTCGAACTTATGAATCTATTCGCTGTTTTTATTTGTAAGCCAGCGGTTAGTCCTTGAATTTTGAAAGATGAAAGAATACAAAAAAAAAATAGCCTAAAATAAAAAGAGTACACAAATGAAGAAAAAAATATTCTTTTTAGATATATCAATTGCTCAATTTCGAAGCAATTCCCCCCTTTCCATAAATGTCCCCAAGAGCGACCCCAAATTCGGATTTAGAGATAAAAGAATTCCGTTCTATCAACAAAACAAATATTTCGAAAAAAAAAAATGGCCAATTTCCCCATATCCCACAGGAATAATTAAGAAAGATTTATGAAGAATATTGTGATGTGATAATAAAAAATGAGTGGCAAAAACAAAATAAGACAGAAAGGTTAGCATTCTAAGTGGTCCAGTCCTTTGCTCATTACATTAAGGTTAAGGAAGACAAAAAAAAGATAAAAAGAAACCTCGACTGACACATGACAAAAAAAAGTAGAGATAATTTCCAAGATAGAATCTACCGATACGTAACCTATCAATTTCAAATATTGAACATAAAAAGAGAATTTCTTTCTATTTTATTCCGAAATGCTTTGTTTTGATCTATGAGATGGGTCTATTATTTTAATTTCTTACTTGGTTTGTTATTGGATTTAGTGAATTTACATACGCATAACAAAATTTGTAGATTAAAAAGTTTGATTTTATAATTGGAATTGTTCCGGATACGTATATATAATACGTATTCTTTAGTTCATCAGTTCATCAATATTGTGAAGAAATTCCAGTTAAGTTATGCTATATAAGTTTTTGCTATAAAAAAAGAAGACTCTTGGAATTTTTCACTCCTGCTACGAAAATGCTCATTCTTCAACTCATTTTAAAATACTTCAATTGGTACACGCAAAAAATAGGCCAATTCCGCTACGTTTTGCTCAATTTCTCGTGGAGTAAAATTATCATCAGTACGAGTCAAAGGAACAGTCCCTCGGCCTCTTATTTCCATATAAGGGATACGCCGAGCGTAAATACCCTCTTTAACTTCTATTCTAATAGACTGAATATCTTTCATAAGGAATCGGAGTAAGATGCGACGATTTTTTCCAGGAAATCCCCAGCGAAAAATACATACTATTCCTTCTTTTCTATCGAATCGATCATAACCCCCACCCACATTCCACAAAATTGTGCACCACAAATAACAACTAATAAATAGACCAGCAATCCCATAGAAAGACATCACGATCCCTTGTGGAAAAAAAAGTATTTGCTGAGAGGAAAATAAAGATATGAAACTTTTTCCAAGATAACTGGAAATTCCAACCAATAAAAAACCCAATGAACCTAAAAAAAGTATAAAAGCCCAGCAGAAATTACTTATTTTTCGAGACCCCGCTATAAGTTCTATCCATATATGTTCTGATCGCCACCTCATACTAGATCCAGTTGATTTTTTTTGGAAGTGGGAGACTAGCCCATTTGATTTGACTTTCTGTTTTTTTTTTTTTTTGTTTCTGTTTCCGAAGTAATTTCCATCAACTCGTACTATTTTGATGTGAATCTTTAGGAGGAATTCATCGAATTCATTAGATTAACAAATAAAGTAGCCTCATCCTATGATCTCCTATCTACACATATATAACATGTTATATTGTATTAGATTATATCATATTAGACTAACTAGATATCCGCATTAGGATCTAAGTCTAGGCCTTGAAAAATAAATAAATGAAATCTACTTCCATCGTACCTAATCGGATCTAAAAAATCTTGTTTTTTTGAACATGAAGAGATAATGAAGCCATTGCAATTGCCGGAAATACTAAGCCCACTAAAGGGACAAAAATGGAGGGTAAGTTGTTGAGAATTGTCATAAAATGGGCACCTCAATTTAATATTTGTACCTGTTTATTTTTTCTTCTAATATTTTTTTTCTTCTATCTTTTAACTTTTAATTTAATTGGAATTTTTATTTTATTTTTATATTATTATATTTAGATTAGAATATTTATATTCTAATAATTAGAATCAAATTTAATATTATTTTTTATATTAGAATATTCTATAATTCTTAATTATATATTATTCTATATCTATATTTAATTTCTATTAACATATTCTATATTCTAATATTCGATATTTATTAAATTTATTAATTATCCTATTTCTATATTTTATATTTTTGTTTCATTTCTATTCGAATATTTCTATATTCTAGTATTTTGTTCTATTATTTTGAAGAGAAATTTTTGAATATTATTATTTATTATTATTAAATAGATTATTATTTTATATTATTTATTATTAAACTTTTTTATTAATTTTTTAATAATATATTCTAATTCTACATATTTTTGTATTTTTATATTATTCTATCTATATTTCGATATGAGTAGATAGTTTTCTATTAATATTAACTATTAATTTAAATAATTAAATAAGCAATTCTCTTAAAATGAAATTAAACATTAATTATTAAATAAATATTAATTAAATTCAATATTTCGAAATATTCTAAAATATTCTATTAAATTTATATTTTGTAGTTCTACTATTAGATTTTAATATTCTATATTATTATTTTATTATTATATTTCTATTTTTTTTATTCTTTATTAATATTAAATTTATATTAATATTAATTCTTTCTCTTATTTCATTTCGTATTAATTCTTATTTTATTAATTAATTATTATATCTTAATAATTCTTATATTACTATATTAATATTACTATATTACTAGTAGTAATTCTTATATTACTAATCGAATTATTTAGTAATTATTTTAATTATTGGTAATAGTAATTAGTTTATTAGTAATTATTCCAAAGCTAATTTTAGAATCACTAAGATTTGTATATAATAAAATTATCTCGAAATGAACATATATAATTCTAATAAAATATATAATTCTAATAAAATAAAGTCCAAAGAGTATTGAACTAATTAAGTGACTTTTTTGTATTTCTACATGAAATATATATGATAATCCACCTATTTTTTATTCTTCTTTATATTATCTTTTTTTTCTTGTCTTATAACTTTATTTTTTATTTTTTTTACTAAAATAAAAAATAACAAGTTTTTCTGCTTATAAATTCCCGAACACTTCGTTACAATTCCTAATCCGATCAAAAAATTGGGATTTTTTGTTTTTACCAAAAAGAGGGGATTCTCGCGATCGCGATATATATATATGAGACTCTACTTTTTTCTATTTTTGTATGCAGAAGTAAGAAAAAAAGATGAAATTCGTTTTATTTTTTATTATTTACCATTTTACCTTGCCGAACTTTTTTTTTCACGGAAAAAAGAATTCACTCTTTTTTCTATCAACAAGAAAAAAGAGTGAATATCGGCCAAAAAATTATCTGGATGATTCTTTACTACAATTTACTCTTATGTCACATAAAAATGCATTCGTGGTGTTTTTCCTTTGATTACAATAAAAAAATACCTGCTCGACAGAAAAAAAATTAACTAATTTAAATTTAATTAACTTTAATTAAGGTAAGGCTCTACTTGATTTAGGATTCAAAGGAAAGAAATCATGGAGCTGAAGTAACTCATTCAAAACGCCTTTTAAAAGATTACGTGGTACGATTGAATCGAATAATCCCTTATGGAATAAAAATTCAGCCGATTGTGAACCTTCAGGTACTGCCTTATTCAATGTTTGTTCAATTACTCTTTTACCGGCAAATGCAATATAGGCGTTAGGTTCAGCAATAATGATATCTCCCAACATCCCAAAACTAGCTGTCACCCCACCAGTTGTAGGAGAGGTAAGGATTGACACATAAAATAACTTTTTATTCGATTGATAATCATATAAAGCAGAAGATATTTTAGCCATTTGCATCAAGCTCAAACTTCCTTCTTGCATTCGTGCTCCTCCGGAAGCACACACTAAAATAAGAGGTAAAAATTGATTGGTAGCATACTCAATCAAACGAGTAATTTTCTCACCTACTACGGATCCCATACTACCCCCCATAAACTGAAAATCCATAACCCCAACTGCTACGGGAATGCCGTTTAGTTGACCTGTGCCTGTTTGAACAGCCTCGGTTAATCCTGTCTTTCTTTGATAAGAATCAATACGATCTTTATAAGGTTCCTCTTCGGAATCAAATTCAATGGGATCCAGAGATACCATGTCTTCATCCATAGGATCCCAAGTCGCTGGGTCAATCAAAAGTTCAATTCTATCTGAACTATTCATTTTCAAATGATATCCACATTGTTCACAAAGATTCATTTTTGACTTCAAAAATTTCTTATAATTTAATCCATAACAATTTTCGCATTGAACCCATAAATGTTTGTATTTTTGAGTTATATCGAGATCATTAGAACTTTCTCTTATAACCAAATCGCTACCATTCGTGCTAGTTATTAGACTGGTACTCTCGTTTTCACTACTATTTTCGCTTTCACCACAAATGTAACTATAAATGTAACTTTCGCTATAATAGTTACTACCACTAAAAATAGAACTATCAATACAGATTTGAGAGCGAAGATAACGGTCAATGCAACTATTGATGTAATTATTCCAACTATAGTTAGTATCATACATATAATGATCATATTGGGAGTCGCCAATCCTAGACCCATTATTCAGATAACTAGAACTCCAATAACTAGAAAAAGAACTTTCTAGTTCACCCAGAAAAGAATAATCAGTCTCAATCTCAAAAACTTTATTTTCTATATCAAAATAGATGGAATAACTGTCCTTATTACTATCCTGAACTAAAAAAGTTTCATCAACGCTGAAATCCCAAATGTCCCTGACGCCGACTAAATGATCAACATTACTGGAACTCGAGTTGTCACTATTACTCCAACTATGGATGTGTTTATCTGTATCATTTAGAATCAGGTCTTCACTTATACTGGTATTTTCAAAAGGATTGAAACTATCCATTGATTTACCTAGCCTACACCTGTATCCTAATTCCACATTGGATAAGATCGAATTGAACCACCATTTTTCCATAGAACTTTCTTGCTGCTATTTCCATCAA